TCTTTTTCATCTCGTGCCAGATGCAACAAAAGATTAGTCCTTTTTCCTTCTCGCGAACCACGGGAGCGCCCAGCGCCCAGAAGAGCAAAGCTCATTTTCAGAACAGGGTCAAGCGGCGCATTAAAAAGGGCTGGCCCGTTAAAAGTCCGGTTCCTTCGCGAACGAAGTTCAGAATCAACAAGGGTTCGTAGAACGAAGGGAGTGTACAACTGGGGCACAGCCCCAGTTTTTTGTTGGAGAGATAGAATGGTCACGAAGTTCGAGACAAAGGAAAAAAGAAAAGTTTCTCTATAGCCTCTGAGTTTTGAGACATTATGGCTTTTGGGTCGACCCCGGTAACAAAGAAGGAATCCATAAAAACTTGGGATCCAACACCATGATAAAATACTACCCTCATGATTAGACCATGTCCCTGAGATTTGATAAAAGAAAGGTGCATTAGCGGTTAATACGTTGTAATTGGATAAGTTATTTGGAATATGACGGAACGAAAGACCAAGGAAAGGAAGAAGAATGCACCAAAATGCAAGTGCTGCACCAAACGCTGGTGGTTGTTTCTTGTTGTAAGTGAATGCAACGAAAAGACCCGGAAATAACGAATAATGAGAGAATGAATTTATAGACATTTCGTGCTCATTTCTAAATTTCTGCTTAGTTATTCCCATCATCCGGTAACCACAGGATGATCCCAATCTCCTTTTAGTAATAGATCTTTTTGATATGTTTCAGTCTCAGCGGCAAGGAAGAGAAAATGCATCTTTTCGTTTATCAAGAAAGTGTACGAGCATGGTGGTCCCTATATCTCTGAGGGGTGTACCACTTTTTTCAAGTCAGCTTAAGAGGTTCAAAAGAGAAAGTCACTCTCCTTATTCTTTGCTAGTGGAATGGAAGCTTCACTCCTTCCTATCTACTTTGCCGAGGGGAGAGAACTATTCAAGCTAGACAGAAAGGTGCAAAAGTCCACAGTTCCATAAGGATCCTGTAAGCTTTTAGGTTCAGATTGTCATTTAGCTTCAATTTCTTCAGTCTCACAAGCGGGTCCGCATGCAACAAAAGAAATTGTATTTGCCTACTATACTACTCCGACCTTGCCCTGAAAGGATAAGGAAATTGGACAAGAGCGAGAGCTAGACTGACTGTTGGCCCAATGCTAGTGGACGATGAAGACTGAGGACCCCCTGCGGGGGCTACTCATAAGAAGATGAAGGATTGAAAGAGGACTGATCACCCCTATGATTTGTGATCTTTTGATGGAAAGAAAAACCCTTTTTTGATCTCAGACTTCAAGGTCAATGAAAGCGGGATTCAAAATGATTGACAGGTACCAAAGCAAACATCCCTTTTCCCCTTGCCTGCCTCCCCATGACTCATCGTTGTCTACCTGGATCTTCAAAGAGCCTCATAGCCAAAAATTCTCAAGCAGAGAAGCCATTTCTTTCTCTCTCTGGTACAACCATCTCATGAAATTCTTTATTGTTGCCATTTTTCTTAAGAAAAGATAGGGCTGGCCTTAAAGATAGATTCCATAATTGACAATATTTTTATACGACTCAAAAAGAAAGCAATGAGACTGAAAAGTGGATTTTAGACCCGGCTGACTGACATGTTTACGTCTCATATTGGCTAATGTATTTTGAAGCGCGTTGAACGTCTGTCAAATCTTATTTTAAAACTCTCCAGGGTGGCATCCATGCTGAAAAAAGAGATAAATTTATTATGGTTGTCCGTCCTCTATTGAGAGAGATGCACGTAAACCAACCGCATAGTGTGTAAGAATGTCTCTGCGATGGTGATCTTTTGCTTTTTCAATGAGAATGGGTCCTCTTGCTATCTATTTCTTTTTTTCCAACAAAAAGAGGGCTCATTTGTACTTAAATTTCTGATATCGGCGGGGGTACTAGTTGTTGATTAGAAAAAAAAGATCAGCAGAGATAGTTGAAGGCATGGGGACCGAATATGCCAGAGTTTGGGAAATCACTATTCAAGCCCTATCGGATGGGACCACTTTTAAACTCCCATTTTGTTAATGATGTAGATATAGTTGTATATTCATACTTCGGGTCCTCAATCTTAGTTCAGAATTAAGTCTCGTCTTCTTCTTCGACCGTTGGCCATTTTTGATCCAATTCGTATTCCTATTGGTGGACTTGCTTATGCAAGAATCGAATCAGCCATTTTTCTGCTACGAGCTGCGAGTTGGTCCAGTCCGCCTTAAAAAAAAAAAGATTGATTCTTTAGATTTGGCATCGGAACAATACCTACTATACTAGATTTAGCCAATTCGGGGGATTCAAAATGGATTTTACAGATTCGGTTTGGATGCCCCTGCGCATAAAGATATGGATAGGGATCCGATTCAGATGTGGCTAAAAAAAAGGCTCGTTTGATTGATTCAAAAAAGTCGGGATAAAAAATAAAGTGTTTTGTTTCATCCTCTGCTTATGGATGGGAATGCTACTTCGAGAAATGCTGCTTTAGGATAAACTCGATATTTTGCGAGAGAAACTGGATATGTTAGTTCGGCTGATGCTGGTTTGGATTCTTACCTAATCTTTTTCTTTTCCGGTTCGGTTGGCTCTTTCAGATCAACTGAACAGGTTGTTAGCGCTCTCTCCTCCGATCTAGAAAAAAAAAATTCCCTTGTTCTATTGAACTTCCCCATGGGTAGGTTTGTCAATCAAACAAATCAATTTATAGTTTCTATTTTAAGAGGGGTCCTCACGGCTTTATTCAAATCCATATTTTTATATATGAAAGATCGAAGACGCGATTCATTCGCCCTACTATCCTACAAAGGAAAGCAATTCTTACTAATAGTAAGACTAGGGCTAGGGTAGGGCGACTCATTCTATTCTATTCTATCTTAGGTCAGGTAGGTGAAGCGTCTAGCTTAGGGGGGGGGGCGAATCGCTGAAAGGCCTTGGTATTCTCCAATTTAGAATCTTAATATATAAATAATGATTCAAAACTGAACTTCAATAGTCTCGTCTCCATGCTGCCTCGACTTAAAACTCGATGTTTGTTAACAAGCGGGACACTAAAAAAGTCTTTCTTATCAAACCCCTTTCTCGTTCCCTTTAAAAGCCCTTTACCAGGCAGTTTTTCGAGGGAAGGTTAGGAGTGAATTACGCCAATGCGTAAAAATAGACAGACCAGGCTCCTACTTTTAGGTTGAGGTCGCAAGAATAGTCTAGGTGGTGTTGAAGCTGGCTCATTCATGCTAGTCATCTTAGAGCTATGAGTCAGAAAAATGTTCACCAACTCTTCCATAGTAATCTTTCTGTTTCATAATATATTAGTCTTCGTTTTTATATTCAAGATGAAAGTGTTTTGTCTTCTCCCCAAGGTAGCATTGCCGAGCGGGCGATCCCTTTTTTTGATCCAGCTAGCTTTTCTTCGTGGTACTCAAATTCTTTCTATTTTTTAGGCTCGTTTTTTTTTCTTTTAGAATATCAATAGATTGAGAAATGTTTTCTCAGGATAAAGCATAGGCGCCAAGGTTATTGATGATTACCATTCGCCCATCGTTTCATGTTAATAGAACCCCTTTTTGTTTGATATGATGACTTGTCAAAAACTATGGCCATGCAGGAGAGTTTCTGCTTCTGCAAAGGCAAAGGTTGCATCTTTGATCCCGAGAGCGAGAGGAGATCTGTTCAATTCCACATGACAGCACCCTTTCCATCTCTTATGACCCCATAATCTGAATTCCCAGAGTAGCCTTCCCTACTCCTTAAAATGTCATCTTGATGTGATTTGATAAGAGGAAATTGCCAAAAGATTGAGATAGATATGTTTGAATGAAATCTGACCTCGTCATGTTCATCCTTATCCCCTAACAAAAATGAAATCTGTTTTATTTTATTCAATTTTTCAATCACCTTCACGAAGGAGGTGGACTTCAACCAAGCCAGCCCCTATTATGAAGTGGCTATGGGGATTGAAAAAGGAAAAGAACAAGTCATGGTGTTCATATTTGGCTGCTAAGTACCTCTCCAAGGGAAAAAAACCACCTCTTCAATATCCTGCATAAAGGTCTTCTTTGATACAGAGAGACTGTCAGTCATAACTTGGGCTATCCTTTTTATAATGATAAGAAGATTCGCTTCTTGGATGATGTTTGGCCGTGCCACTCTCCTCAGAGTCAGAGATGCATGCCATAATTTATATCAATAAAAAAGGTTCTCAGGACCTCAAAGTGATAGACTACATTCAAGATGAATGAGAATCAAGTCTTTCACTCTCTATTCAACTACTCATCCAAGAGCATTTGGCTTCATAATACTTTTTTTCTTTTGTCTATGGACTGAAAAAATGAATCTTTCCCAAAACGGAGGAGAATCTCTTTTGGCAGCTCAATCCCAATCCTCACGGTGGTCAAATTTGTCCCATTCTGCCTCAACACAACATCTCTTCAGGTGATCAAGAGGACATTGAATCCACTTAGCTAGGCCGTTGGAATCGTTACGGAGATTACCCGCTTCCTCCGGTAGGGCCGTCTTCCTGGGTTCATCCTATAGCTACTTAGGATCCGATCTATAGCGCGCCACCCAATTACGGCTACCAGCAGCGGTCTGCCCTTGCACTGAACATCTACATAAAGATGGTGAATGGTTAGGAGTTGTATGTGCGCCCATCGATCGGCCTCCTCTTTCCCTTGGTAGGAAGAATGACCATAGGTTTCTCCGGGTGGAAAGGGGCGGAAGAGGGGAGGGTCCCGCACCTCCGAGCGTGGAACATATCAGATTCAGTTAGCCAAGCTAAAGAGCTGATACCACACTCGTGGAACACGAAATGCTCACTGAAGCAAGCAAAACGCGGGATCTTACTATATGATCGACCTCTCATTTCCCGAAGCCGGAAGAGAACCTGCCTTAATAAAGAAAAGAATCAATCAAACTCTTCCAGATTGATATTGGGTTCTAGTTAGCTAGACTAAATGATAAATAGAGTCTCTTTCTCTAGACGTACACAGGGTCTGGTTAGGACTACAGTAAACAAGGGAAGTAGGACTAAGCGACTACTAACCAGCAGAGGAAAGACCCGCAGAGAAGAGGCAAAGTCTATCTCTGTACATGGCATCTGGTGATGCAATGGGATTGAGCTAGCTAAGCTCATTTGTTGAAGCGGTTACACTTGCATTTTCCCCTCGCTGGGACTGCCCATCTTTCACTCTACTTAGATGAAGCCTCTGAATCCAGATCGAAGAGACTCTTTTTTTTAGGAGCGACTTAGGCCCAGAGGATCTATCTAAGTTTCATTTTACCATACGCGCCCAGTGGGCAAGATAGATTGCTGCGTAATGACCGTACCCTTAATGACATCTTAACTGAAAAAGTACTATAACTAATAGAGTCACCTGTGCTCATACAAAGGTACTAGGAAGATAGATAATGGTTGATTCTTGGGTCGTATCCAGAGGGCATGTATATCGCCATAGGAAAAAAAGTCCTATCTATCCCTTGTCATAGCAGGCCTCATCAGCCCGCTTTAGGAAAGTCGGGAAAATTGGCCAATAATTACATTCTTTCCTTGACTCGAGCTAACTGCAGAGGATAAGAAAAGAGTTGTGATTAGACAGACTCTTTGTTCACAGCGTATCTCCCCTCGGGTGCGAGAAGAATAAGACTTGACTTGAGGATGGGACTTGGGATCTTCTAAGGAGGACTTTTCCGGGTATTTCCTAGAAGGAAGTCGCGTCACTGCTGTAATAAACAGTCTTACTAGCACCCGGTATTCTCCGATATAACATACTATTCTCTGATCTTAATGCTAATAACTCAAATACCCGTCCTTCTTGGACCACCATAGCAGTGGCAACGGGATTGATCGTTTCCGTTAGAGTTAGGTACTCTTGAGTCTAGTAAGTCCGGTTGTGAGCAGTGTGAACAATATAAGTCCACCCTAGGTGTATAAGAACAACTTACCTGTTAGCAGCCGTCCTATTGATTGAGAGAACACAGATTTAAGACATTTGATTAAAGATGAAACCTAATTAAAAGTCTACGATCTTGGTTTTCGTTTGAAGGAAGGTTTCTTTCTGGTTTGAGAGTAGAGAAGACCTACAACAGTTCGATCAAGAGCAACAGTATGAGCAAGAAGTCAGGAATTGTACGACCACGCAATCAACGTCATTGGAGACGAGGTTAGGAACCCTCCTCAACCTAGATGAACGTGCAGTCTGCACGGAAAGAGAAATCTGGGACAGAACTATAACCCAATATACCAGAGCACCGAGGACGGAGTCGAAAAAGACAAGGATCAAGAAGAATACTGCTACCGATCAGGTCAATACATTACAGTCAACTACTATAGCTCAGAGACCCACGACCGCAGGTAATCGTCAGGAGAATAATTATGAAAGGAGACCTCAACAGGCAACTCAGCAGGCAAGGCCACAAGCTGCAGCAAGACCACTAGCCCCCCTTTCCGTTATATATGGCCCCGAAACCAAGCTTTCGCCTATAGGTGTTCCGTTTGAAAAACAAGCACTTCCATATCGAACAATTGGATCTATTATAGGGGGCAGCTCGCGTTAGATGCGAGGTTAGAGCTAGCTAGACCCGGTAGGGGATAGCTAGCGGCCAAGAGAGATGTGCCCTCCCTAATCAATAAGCGGGAGGGGACATCTCGACTAACCAACATCATAGGCTTCCGCATCCGCAGCAACTTCCACAGAATCCAATTCATTTCGAAATCATCACTTGAATCAGCCACCAGATTCTATCTTGAAAGGTTTGGAACCCTGCTGTGATCGAGGAAGATTACAGTGACGCGACTGGAATTCAGATCATGAATATTTCAAGTCGGTGTCTGCCTGGGTCTTCACCATTAGGTGGAAGAGCGATTTAATCGAAATTAAATAGGAGACAGGCATAACTCATTCCTTCATGGAATTTGAGTTTATTGCATATACTTCTGCTTTCAGAGAAATAGAGTGGTTCAGGAACATATTGGTAGAAGTACCGATATGGAGCAATTGTTACCGGCCGTCACAATTGTGACAATAAGGCTGCCATGCTGAGATAGTACAGCTAGTCTTACAATAGGTAATCCAGACGTCTGTGTCTGATGTATGTGAGAGGGATCTTGACTGATGGAATATTTCCACTCAGTATGTGGAGTCCAGATGAGATCTGGCTGATCCCGTGTCAAAAGGCCTTGGCAAGGACTTAGTGTCCAGAACATCGAGAGGGATGGGAAAAGCCCGCCCATAGTTAGTTGTGTTGTACTTTACGGCAACCCAACCTGGTGATATTCTCCTAGGTTCACTGGGAAAAACAAGTAAATGTTACAACTGGTGAGAAGCACATGAATGAATTTTCATTCTTCCCTCCCTATAGTCTAGGTGCTTATTCCTGCATGTGTTTAAGTTCTCTTAATGAATCTATAGACCGGAATGGTTGGAGTGTGCAGGATCACTCCTGATAGATTCACCGATCTGAGTGTGGTATTTCAATTCCTATAGGATTTGGGCTTAATCCTTAGAGCGCTCAGAATATTGGGATCCTAGGCACATGGCCGTAAGGTGCCGAGCTTATCTGTAAATAGTTTCTCTGAAAGGAGTGTGTGTGTGGCATTTCCGGTTTGTCAACATGGTTCTTAGAAAAAGACTTTGTTCACTAAACTAAGTTCCTAGATAAACTTTGAAATGCTTACCTTCTTATTAGAGAAAGGGGGAGGTTCAAGTCCAAAAGACACCTTTTCTGATGCTTCTTACAGGAAGATACATATCATAGCCGAACTGATGTGCTACTTTGCTAGTGAGCAAATGACCTCAATACCCGACCAGTTGAGCAGTTGTTATGTAGGCTATGAACATTTGACAGCTCTATAGTGGAGAATGAAATTGAGATTTATCCAGCCAAGGCCAAGGCAATCATTGATATGCCACCATCCCCCTCAAATATAGATAGGGGCAATTCGAGTCATCGATGAAATCCCCACCCACACACCAAGGGAGAGATGACAACTGACGCACGGATAGCAGTTCTTCGCTATTGAGCTTCAATTTCTTTATGTAAATTGTTCTGAGAGAACTGGGAAATAAGGGAGTCCTGTTTTTGGTAACCAAAGTCTTCTGCCGAAAGGAGCCCAACGTCCAGTCTGTTGTGAGAGCAGCTAAAGGATAGAGCTGGTGCAACAGCCGTCTAAGGAAGCGGGCCTGCTGTGAGGGATTTTCTATTAAAGGTCGAGCCATTACCTCCCGCCCTTATCGGGGGAACCAAGCAGGCAGAATTTACCCTGACCTTAGAAAGAAAGACACGGTATCAGAGCACCAGTCACAGCTCGTAGCAAAGCAAGGAAAATCACAGATTCTTTTGAGAAGAATGAATTCAGAAACCATTCCACACAATACTAAAGAGAAAGAGCGCACCGCAGCTCGAAAACAAGGCACTAACGCTTACCGCGCTATACTGCTAACGCCCTAGCACATTAGGGCTAGTTAGAGTGCATTAGCATTAGTGCATTAGATTATAGTGCTGCGCGTTGTCTTGCGTCTGCCTCTCTAACGCGCTAATTGCCTTTGTATCTTAGCCCTTCTCGCGCTATAGCTCTAGCTTAGGGGCCCCTTCCTAGCTTAGCTTATTCTTATCTTTCTTCGGCAGGCAGGAAGGATTATACAAAGAGTCGACCAGGCCTTGTAGAAGCGAAGATCGATGTCCGTCCCTTTAAGCCCATTCGACGAAGCAATCTTGGACCCTCTTGGCTGCGCTGTGCTTGGATTCACTAGTCTTCCACACGCCAGCGATGAGATGAAAACCGCCCCCATTCAGTGGTTCCCGTGCCACCACAATGGCATGGCATCGAAAGAGTGACCGGAACCTGTCCCTGACCAGCTCGTGAGTAGCATCCCGCTGCTGGTCGGCACAGCGTAGCGTCAAAAGCAGGTATTTTTTGATTGCCCCGCTGACCTTTTCTAGACCTCCTTCCTGCGGAACTGGATTGTCGATATCGACCGAATTTGTACTAACTTTCGAAGAAAAAAGATCTTTTTTCTTCTTCACTGCCTCTGTTTGAGACGCCCTATCCATTGTGTTTCCTGCTGATCTTATTCAGACCCCAAGTGATTCCCTATTTAATTTGTCGATTTTATTCTTCAATATATGAAAATGGCAGCTTACTAGACAAACGCAGAAGGTTTATTCTTTCCATAGATGCCCGATTCGTTTCCTATATGCGCTTCCGTTCCATCCGACTAAAAAAACGCGCAAGGGGCCACCCACCCAGCAAAGAGCGAGGTCTTTAAGCCAAGTACTTAAAAAAACGAGTGGAAGGCGAAAGTAAGAAAACATTATAGGATATTTTCTGTACTGTATAAGTGACTCGGAAGAAGAATCACGCCTCCAGTTGATTCTACTTCTAGTCTGACTAGATAAGTCAAAAGGCCTGTCCTTCTTCAGGCCCAGGTCATCTAGTCGGGGTCGGGGAGACCCCACGCACTTCACACTTCAAACAAAGGAGATGTAGTTGACCAGTAATAGAACTGGCAAGTCGGCAATAGGAAAAAGCAAGTAATAACGTTGATAAGACTATGCCCCCTCCTCTATCCTCTTCTGACCCTTGCCCAAGTGAGGACCTGACTCCAAAGACCGCTAAGAATGTGCTCCAACTCAAGAAAAGGACCAACAAGACTATAGCAATAAGAGGGAAGTAGGACGAAGGCCTGGTTCACCGTGGATAAATGGGAATGGATTACTTGGAGCCGAACGCAGGGCGTGAATAGAACGATAGGTGACGAACTTTCCATAATAGTACCTTTCTATCTGCATACTCTAAGAGCTAGAGGACTCCCACTCCCAATCCTATTCCGGGATAAAAGATCGCACATCAGAATAAAAAAATGGAAGAAAAGTATCATCACCAGCCAGATGATTGAAACCGTTATGGGGTCATTTTCGGTTATATGTTTATGGGGCATATAGAGGCAATCCTTGTATATTATAATAAGGGGTGGAGGTGCAATCTGGGATGACCAAGGTTGGTACAGCAAGGAAAAGCATAAGACGGATCAAGGATAGTGATTCAAACTGGGTGACGGGAGGATGTTCAACGTGCAGCATTCCATTACTTGAAAAGCATCCTTGGCTCCTTCCTAACACAAAAAGTTTATGATTTTCATTTCGACAGAGTGTTATCTTATTCTCAGAAAGGCGCAGGGAGATCACTAAAGAAGAGAGATTTGGGGTGGTTAAACAGCTCAATGGGGAAAAAGCTCCGGGCCCGGACGGCGGTCTCTTCTTCAGACATTTTTTTAGCTGTTCTAAAAGCTTTTTTTTTTTGGTAAAATGCGGTAAACGTTCCTAGCTCTTATCCAAAAAATAGTTCGGAAAGCTTCAGAGATTATAGACCAATCTCGCTATGCAATGTATTTTTTCAAATTATTTCTAAGATATTAGCTAACAGATTCAAGGAATTTTTTTTGACCTGGTAGGGCGGGGGGTCTAAGGGGAGAAATATCGTGGAGAATGTACTGCTTGCCCGTGAGCTGGTTAGAAACTTCCACAAGGGGATAGGTCCTGCTAGATTTTTTGATAAGTTAGACATTCAAAAGGTGTATGACTCTGTCTCCTGGAGTGCTGTGATTACTTTTCTAAGAAGGATGAGGATGAACTTCCCAGAAGCCTGGATGAAATGGGTGGAGGCCTGCATCTCTACTACTACATTAGCTGTCCTGGTAAATGGCTCATCTTCTGCCTTTTTTTTAGGGTACTAGAGGGCTGCGTCAAGGAGATCCATTATCACCGTATCTCTTTATCCTTATTATGGAGATGTTTAGCCAGTCCCTCAATAGAGCTGTAGCTAATGGGATGAGAATCCCTCCAAGAGGGAATCCTCTATTTATCGAACCTTTCCGAGTCTCGCATTTATGTAATTTCCATTCTATTTGATGGCGTGCTTGTCGAGGGAATAGGTTACAGGCCAATCCAATCTTTCCTTTCAAGCAAGGGGCAAGTGAAGTGTGAGTAAGTTTGAAAGCATGAATATTTCAATTGAAGCAGGAGTGGGATAAAGTTTACATGCATTTCCTGTCCTAAGGCAATCCCATACTTCCCCGGGTACTATGTGTCGCGTACAGGGACTCCTCGGCCTAGGGATCTTTCCCAGAAGGGAACTCCCACTCGCTGGAAGGGACTTTAAAAGGCTATCAAGGGAACTTTCTCATGTGAGAAAATCAAAAAGAACTTTCTAGTTTAGGATTCCCTAAAATCTCTATCCCTTGAAAGACTCCTGTTTGAAAACTTGCTTACTCATAGTATGGCCCCGGAACTCAGAGCAGTAACTGGATTGCTCACTGACTTCCCAGGAGAGAAAACTCTATAAGGAGAAGCAATTAGTAAACTAGGAGATTAGCTATTGTAAGGAGGGCAACTCCCAATAACTGGAAAGGAGAAGGACTTCAAAAGGTATTCCTTAGGCTGGACCGTGCCGTATTAGCTCGTATGGATTGCCATAGAAAGGTATTAGGAAGATGGCAGAAGGAATCCAATGAAAACCGATCGGAAGGCAGAACAAGGGAACACTGTCTGCAAAGGAGATAGGGACTACTGGTACTGCTACGAGGGCGAAAGCTGCTACAAGAGGGACTGGAACTCCCCCAAGGGCTGACAGTGAACTTATAATGGATGATTAAGCAAACTCCCCAGCACTTAAAAAAGTGGGCTTAAAAGAAGGCAAACAATTAGGTTAAGTATTCCCACTGCTGGCTGGCTTTAGAATGTAATGGTACAGCCTGGATTGACATACCTGCTTTCTATTTCATTTACATATATATCATGGGAAGACATTTATCTATTTCGTTAGCCTAGACCCAGCAAAAAGGGTAAGACAGCTGGGGAAATCAAGCCTATCTTTTTCATTTTTAAAGGTTTCGGAATCAAGCCCACACTTCATAAGAGCCTCCACCTGGACTTCAACTGGAGGGATTAGATTAGGGCAGCAGAGCACGCACTGGGGAGATTGAATGAAGAGTTATGTAAAGGTAGTTCGCCTGAATATGAATGTGCAAGAGCACTCACCGTTGCACCGACAACAAAGATAACTAGAAAAGAAAGAAAGATTACCTCGGAACTGCTATGCTACTAAGGCTCCCAAAATGCCGGCAAAGAAAGTCCAACTGCTGAGACTGTAACGACAACTGGAGCTAGAACTAGAACTCAAACAGACCAGACTAAAAGGGAGAAGAGAAGCAAGAGAAAGAAAAAAAGCCCTACTATGGATGCAACCAAATTCAAAACCTCCTATGGACCGCTCGTATGCCAGGTAACTGGAAATGGCTAAAAAGTTTTGACCCCTCTAAAAATAGGAAAGATCTTACTCGCCATCTATTATGGAAATAGGATCCGCTTGAAGAAAACTCCCAAAAGAAATGAAACTTGCTTTATTCTTGAAAAAGAAGGATAATAAGATAACACTAAAAAAAGAAATGTAACATTCGAGTGTATACAACAATTGAACTGAACATTGAAATACTTCTTCCTGCCTTACTTGATCCTGGCTGTCAAAAACAGGCTCAAAAGCTTTCTCCTACTCGATTAAGGGCACTCGCACTGGCTGTAACATAACTACCAGAGAGAACAGAAAGATTATCTATAAGCTAAGCACCTCTTGCATAAGAACCTCTTTGATAGGCGAAAGACTCAAACTCCAACTCAAAGCGCCGTATTCAATAAATTTTTCTATAAAGAGAGGGAAGAGGAAATCGTACTTTTCATCCTATAGGACTGTTAGCTCATTTTACCCCTTACGCTCGGGAGTACTGGTATTCATGGGAGCCCTCCTAGTCTTGCTTTTTACCCTTAGATCTTTGCTCGGAAGGGGATTAGCAAATCCTGTTTTTAATCTTATTCATTGTTATCCTTGGCTTGCCTTGTACTAAAATGCTTGCATGACTCGGAACTCCTCCTTCAAGGGGACCTAGGGCAGGATGTAAGGCAACTCCAACTCCTTCTACAACTGCAGGCAAGGACACCACAGAGAAGTAAACTGCCTACTTTTAGTACAGGAAGAACACTGGTTCGCTAGAGCCAGGAAACGACCACGGATGGAACAGAATTTCCACGAGATGTAATAGAACTCAAAATGGATGGATGGGCCCACCTTACCACTGCTTGAAAGTGTTTCAAATTGGATAGCCCTATTCAACTGAAACTGGAGAAAGAGAACTTCCAAGAGAAGTACTAGATGGGCTTGCTTACAAAAGGACTCAAACTGTATGTATACTCAATGCAAGTAGGAATCACTCGGAAGATGAATACTCCTTCTATATGGGTAAAATGGCACTAGACATCTTTTTCACTTTCACCGTAGCGATAAGGAATGAAACAACTACTTAGAAAAGGATCTGTATCCGGCACTAACGCCATAAGCTTTTTTCTGCACAAGGGGATTTGACTAGGCCTGGCTCGATCGGGATATTGGATTGGCTAGGCAGTATACTTAGAGTAAAGTAAGGGAATGCGCTTTGCAACAAGCACTCTTAGTAGAATAGAAGGTTGAGTTGAGTGAATAACTGCCTCAACGGGAAATGGGAAACCTTGCCTCTGTGGTAAACTCGCCAAAAAGACGGGTTTTCTTGAACTACACTCGAAATCACACTGGGACAATGCGAATAGCAGGAATGCAACTATGAACTCCTCTTACAATGAAAAATGTTCGGAATCGAGCTAGTAAATAGACCTACTCTTGACCTTGCCCTAGCCCAGAGAAGAGAGCAAGCATAGTTTAGTAGTCTCATCATTTAGCCCTCTAAGGAAAGCATTATGAATGAGAGGGAGAAAAGAAGGTGTAAAAAAGGAGACAGGGACTGAAATTTGCTTTTCTTCGAAAGCGCTTAGTAAGAGGGCAACTGGCACGACAAAGAATCCAACTCCATATAAGCAAATAAGCAAACTTGGCTTAACGCTACTCTACTAACTTTTTGCTCTAGAGCAAAAAGGCGTACTCCAACTGGCACAGCAACTAGTTCAAAAGCAGAATGAAAAAGGAGGCAAAAACACTATGAGCTACTGCTATACGTAAGACTAAGATAGAGTGAAGCTGCAGGGGAACTGCTATATAGCTAGGGATATTCTCTAAGCGGGGCTGGAAATGGATTGATCACAGGATTTCGTAAGTTTCACTTGATAACTGCACTGGCTTGAAAGCGGCTGTAACAGAAGGGGATGAAAGAACTTTATAGAGCCGGGCCGGAGACGACTACTATACATATGCCGGGGTGGACTAAATGCCGTCAGGGGATTAAAAGAAAAAGAATTTCTAACTTGCTGGCCTAAGATGCCTACAACTATAGGGAACTCCTTAAAGGTAAAAGCTTTCATTCAAGGAAAGAAACAGCCACTGGATAAAGCTTTTAGCCAATGGCTGTAACAGACAGAAAAGAGCTCGAACTCGATCGAAGGTCTGTCTGTAAAGTACTCGAGCGAAGAGAGAAGGAAGAAGCCCTAGAACCTGCCCTTTCAAGGAAGTTTTCTAGCCACCAAGTTAGGCTTCTTTAATTTAAGGCTATCCTCAATCTCCAGTCCTGCCAGTTCTCAAGCTCGCAAGTCAACTAATGAAATCCAATTCAAATATAAAGAAAAGTAAGCTCTCTACCCGTTAGTTAGGTTATTGGGAAGGTCTTCTTTTATTCGCTCCAGTATGGGCGCAGGTATAGAAAGAGTTTTCCTCTTCGTTCCTTTCCTATTCCTAAGATTCAGATCTCGTGTGCATGAATGTGAAGATTGCGCCTTTGTCTTTAATCAATCTTAGCTCTAGTACTTCCTAGAAATAAAATCCGGATCTTCCTGTTACCGATAGGCATCAATCCAAGTCGCTGACGTCCTTGGCATGACCAACTAACTCAAACTATCTCGCACTAAAGCAATATCGCAAGTCCCCAGTGCAGAATCCAATAAACTAGATATTTAAGGTTGGCTTTTGGCCTTCCAGCGATAGTAAGTACTCTTTTGCCTGCCTTTTTACAGCCTGTTTCCAGAATGCAGATGGAATTGGACCCCCTCCATATCCTCTTGGTCTCCTTCCATTGTCCCACTGGTTAGGTTCTTTTTTGACGGTTGTATTGTAGTCTTTCCAAATCCCGTTCTATCAAGTCAGTCTTTTATGCCCGAGAAAGCGTCAGTTAGGACTGTGATTTGAGTTATCACACCCCCCTCGAACGTTGGTATCGCTACTTCTAGCTATTCTTTCTTAAAGAACTAAGACAGTGCTGGAGTGACACAAGACAATATGAAAAAGCATCCGACTTTTGATCGGCTGTCACGTAGAAGCAACAAGCAATCCATTTGACCTCCGACGGGAGAAAAGAAAATGAATTCAGAAAGATAGGTGGGTCTCAGAACTTCCTCGAGATAGGAGTCCAATAATCAATGATGAGGCACAAAGTAGCTCTTCCATGTGTCCCCCGTATTCCCATTTCCTGCCTTTGACTTATTTTATGTTGGATTAGTCACCTTAGTGACCTTGCTCCGCCCTTTTGGTGAACCGGTTGAGAAGTAGGCCTTGTTAGCTGCCCCCGAAAACTAGAGATCCTCAGAAGCGAACCGAGGAGGAGGCCATCTCAGTGATGATTTTATCTTCTTCTCTGACCTATGCTTGGATGTCATCATCTTACCTTGGGTACACGACCATTAGTTGCCTCTGTGTAGTCTGTACGTAACTATTCATCACAGTGAGTGCTTTCCGTCTCTTACTTAGCACGGTGTTATTGGCTTTCTCTCTCTAGGTGAAGTACTACTGCTTTTCATTTTTCGAATCATTCAATCAACCGACCTTGTTGAAAGCAGGAAAGCCTACTGCATTATCCGCGGATGAGAGAGACAGCCCAGCGAAACTTCTTCTGTCAAATAGCGCGTTGAGCGGAATAAGCGGATCCCTTTTTACTATATAATGGCATTGTTGAACCCTTGGTTCAATCTTGCAACTGGCTTCCCACTCCAAAGCTCGCTCGAACGTTGGTCGACATTCCCCTTCCCTTCGGTCAGTTATTTATCCATCCTTACGGTCAGTAAGTTTGCATAGTAGAAGTGTCATCTTTCATAGGTTGGCGAAAACAAGTCCTGAGTGAACTAGCTTGCTGTATAGGGCAAAATAGCTAAACCCTCCCTACTCAGGATCAGGAACGGTAGAAGAAGAAGGAAGGGGGTAGCTCGAGTCTCTGCCACTCTGCTTGTACTTTTCTTTATTTTTCGATATTCGGTAGGTGTTCAGTGTACCCTACTTTATCCAAAAAGAATGCGAGCTTTGCATTAAAAGTGGGATGCCATAGCTTTAAGAGATAGGGGCGGAGTTGAGACTCCCACACTCCTACTTACTATACCACTAGCACTCCACGAGTGGATTTGTTGAGTGACTAGACTGAGACTCTCTAAGATATCAATTCAATCACTAAACTAAACAAAGTAGCAAAAATCATAAGAGAAGAAAAGTGAACCGGGCGTACTACTTTAAAACCTTCTGTGAACCTTTCTTCTATTACGATCTTTCGAGTTGGCTGAAAAAAGATCATCTAGTGGCGGGCGAAATCCCCGATGTCCAGTTCAATCGGAGTAGCTTACGTCCTAGGTAGCTCCAGCTTACTTCATTTGGATTATACCGGAGGAAGAAAAAGAAGGACGGTCTCTTAAGGTTGGACACTGCAAAGGGCTAGCTCTTAGAGAGAGATTCTTGGGTAGGGATGGCACTCAATAGCTCTACTATGCTCACCCCCTACGTGGCGCAAGGATTCTAAACCGAGACCAGCTTGAAGAGTCACTATTGGCTTTCATTTCAGTCAAGAAGAAGGGCTTAGAGTTATAGCCTTTAATGTCCATTTATTCATTTTTTTTTTTTCAATTCGGCTTTAGGCTTTCTTCCTCTTTTCTTGGCTTTACGACTCTCTTCCTCTGTTAACTACCTCTTCCTTCCGGCGCGTTTCGGACTAGTTGATTTCTTGCTTCGAACTGGGCAGCTAGGTGAGGGAAAGACGATTTCCAGAAGAAGGCAGCGGCAGATGGCTTTTCCTCCACATAATAGGCGATCCAGTCATCCATCGCCACTTTATTATCTTTACTGGCCCTATACAGTGATGCATATGCCCTGTACATCATCCCGAGGTGTGGAGATTCGTACTTTTCAGGGATGTATTCGTCATATGGTAGTCCAGTGATTGGCAGTCCAATCATATCTCTCATATGTAACAAGTTTATTCCAGTCTCTCCCATCTTTGTTATTACTGTGTGCCCGTCGGCATTCCTAAAAGATAGAAAGGCTTTCAGCAGCGGGATGTGAATTCTGTAAACCGGAGACTCTACATTGCTATCACAAGAGTTTTAAAACCTTATGGACAACCTAATATTCTTGCAGAATATATAGCTTTACAATTAAAAAATAGAGTTTCATTTCGAAAAGCAATGAAAAAAGCTATTGAATTAACTGAACAAACGGATACAAAGGGAATTCAAGTGCAAATAGCAGGCCGTATCGACGGAAAAGAAATTGCACGTGTCGAATGGATCAGAGAGGGTAGAGTTCCCCTACAAACAATTCGCGCTAAAATTGATCATTCTTCCTATACAATTCGAACTATTTATGGAGTATTAGGTATAAAAATTTGGATATTTGTAGACGAGAAATAATCGACCCTGTCTTCCCATTCTGTCCAGTGATAAAACAAAAAATGACAAACTCTTTCATTCTTTTTCCGTTAAAAAAAAAAATGAACAATTCTAATTCTATAAGGTTAAATAAAAATTCGATTGATCATTTGGTATAATTGCTATGCTTAGTGTGTGACTCGTTAGTTTTTTCTTTATAGTTTCAAGTTGGGATTAAAAAAAAAAAATAGGTTGTGAAGCAAAAATAAAGGGATATGGATAAATGGAAGGATGATAGAAAGAAAGAACAAAAATATCAATGATATATGATTCCAATATGTATGGTCTATGAATCACGTCATAAAAGGCAGTGTGATAAAGCATCAATACTTATAATACTGAAAATTATATATATTTATATCGAAAATCTAATCTATAATATAATAAAGAGCCTTCGGGTTAATAAAAACTGAGGAAATTGACTCGGGAACTAATTTTGTTGGAAGCTCCATTGCAAAGTTCGGACCTAACCATTAATGGAGAAGCTATGGGAACGACAGAACCTGTGACTGCATAGGATTCTATTGAAAACAAATCCTAATAATTCATTGGGTGGGATGGCGGAACGGACCAAGAAAAAATTGATTTATTCTGAGAGGTCATGAATTGACCCTACGAATGAAAGAGGAAAGAGTCAATATTCGCCCGCGAAGCCTTTCTTTATTTGATTACTCGATTTTGGCCTGATTCGATAGGGGTAGGGTAGTAAGTAAAGAAAGTCTTATATCTGATGGCCTCTCAAAGAGGTGTTCTCACCACAGGATATGGTTTTCCCAGGGAGAACAGAACCCCTCTCCTACTGTGGGCTGTTCAGACCCAGAGTAGGAACCAGAGAACTCTGTATATGGGACAATTGAGGGGCTATATACTCTAGGCCATGAAACCAGGCGGAACAGATTAGAAATCCGCAATTTTCCAGGTACTTTGTACACCACTCTCTTCTATTTACCAATCAAGTGGCAGAGGGTCTTATGAAGACTCTCTCACTGATGGTCTAACCTAAGGAAACTCTGTACATGAATTTACCTGTTCATTCACAATGTCTAGTAAGACGAGGACACCTGTCTGGATGGTTGTTTGTTGCCCTGTTTATTGCAGTGCACTTTCTTCCTTTCAGATGGTTGGGTCCTGGTCTTCTATTTTAGTGTCCCTCACCAGGTCAGGTTGTCCCCGGTCATCTCCCCTTTCTGTGGGCGTATGCCTCTACGGAGGTTGATGATTGACCTTGAGACTGTACCTGGGTAAGCGGGTTCAAACCCTTTTATTGCCCAAGTACAATTCTGATATCCAATCCATGCCTTTTCACCAAGGTATGTCTTGGGTTTTGGCTATGAAGGTCTTATTCACTCATCCCCAGGTTCAGATTTCTCTGTCCCTATGGATTTGGCAAAAGGAATTTCTCCCTAGCCAATAGAGTTAATATTTTCTTCGTAGTCATACTGTTGAGGGAAAAGGCAAAGAGCGTATACCCGCCATAGGTAACTACATTGATCAGTGGTTGTCCTGTCCAGATTATTACTGGTTAGGGCGGGTGTTAGCCAAGGTCCCATAATATGGAACTTTTGGTTTAACACGACCATCTGATCAATTAGTTGGCTGCTATGATTGTTTTAGTTTTGGTTTGAAATCAACCGCTGAAAGGTGGTTTAGTATTTCTCTCCAGAACTACTCAATCATGCTTAATTGGTCGTTCGCCTCCAGTGTAGTTCAAATTCTACATTGGTTACAAACGTTCTCGACATCTCTTTTGTGAGAAAGGGACCTAGGTCCCTTTGTTTTGTTGCTCGATGAGCCGTTAGGGTGTATTCCCCTTGACCTTTGTTTGCGTTATCTCATCACATTTTAGTGTGGTGGAGCGCAGAACAGGTGTGCTCTGGTCTTGAACATCCAGAGTTAGGCTGTACTCGGTAATAGTGTTTCATTATTACCGATCGGGAGGTAGCCAAGGGTGTATAGTGCAGCATTATCAGGGTTTGGGTGACTATTTATAGTCATCAGTCCCTCATCCTTGATAATGGTGCTGCCATGTTTGCGAAAGGGTTTTTCATCCGGGGATTGAGTAAGGATGAAAGTCCTATCTCAATCAAGAATTGTTGAAATTCTCTTCACCAATCCGTACTGGTACTCAGTCTAGGATAAATACCCTAAATAAGGATTCAAAACCCTTACTCGGGTAGGTGATGCCGAATTCTGACTGCTAGCAAATGTGGATCATACTAGGGATCCTCACTTCCAGAGGGTCGTTGGTATTTACACCAAAGTCCAGCTTCCTTTTAGTTCTCTTTGAATTGGAAGATGGCTGGCCTCGTCACCCTTATCTCAGAGGTTTCGTTCTGGACCTTTTGAGATCCGAGATGAAAACCCCGAGATTGATCTCTGATTCTGGAATACCCGATGAAAGGGATTTCTCTTGGGTAGTAGATTCTCTGATCTTGGGTGAGGAGTAGGTTACAGTACTGTTGTTGGTACTATAGCGTCGCACTCAGACCAGATGTACCGATCGAGGAATTCTTCAATGAATCTATCACTAACCAGAGAGGGTAGATTAGTCTGACCCACTCATGGTCTGTTTTGGCCTTCTATAGAAGGTTTGTGATATGAAACCATGTTCAGGTTTGGGATCTCAGGTTACCTATCCTGATGCTCCCGAACCTGGAATTCATCTTTTGGAATTCTTTATTCCTCGGCAAGATCTCCAGTACATATTTTCATAGTTTCCGCCTGAACAACCCCGGGTTGGGAAGGATTTTCTCAGACCTAAGGTGGTAATACCCCTTTAGGTTCAGATATCCCTTCTAAGACCATCTGATCATAAGACTTTAGAATAAATTTCAGGCTAGTCCAATGAAAAGGGACCCACCTATCATCTCTTTTTTTAGAAAGTAGTTTCGTCAGCAAAGAGAGCTCATTCAGAGCGGAAAGCGGTCCCAGTGATGGAAGTCGTCCAGCAAGCACTCTTTCGTGGTCTAGTCGAAATCGTGCCGTATGGTGGAGTGATTAATTAGTCCAATCCTTCAAAGAAGCAGAGCGTTTAGCATACAAAAGCAGAAAAGTGAACAAAAAAAACTTCGAATTGATTGGCGACTAAGAAGATGGAGTAGCTCCGTCTAAATCACAGCCTCAGTCGTGTCAGGGTCCGGCTCTCAAGAAGATGAGAGTGATGCCAATCCGACGGTCTTCCATGAGTCAGTGGACTTTGAGTAGCCCGGTCCATAAGCTGAGTTCATTTCCATGCCAGACTACGGGATCAATGAATCAATCCATGGTGTAGCCTCCTCAAAAATCCATCGTAGAATAAGTAATGACTCGCCATTCATTGCAATAGGGTTCCGTTACGTCCCACCAATGAGAGAGATCCTGGCCCTCGAAGCGGACTATCCCCTGTGAAAGGTCTTTTTGTTGCCTCCGTCAAGATCTTTCTCTCTCTAAAGGAAAGATCAGACTCCTAATCTGGTTCAAGCTGGCAAATGCCGAAGAAAGGTGACCTCGACTTTGAGCCGTAAGCCCTTCCTTTCCAAGATCTGAAGGACCGACCAAGATCCCCTTTTGTTTATTTTATTCACTGGCAGGAGTGAAGTCAGCTCACCCTACAGATGCGTCTCAAACAGAGGATTGTTCTCCTTGCTCCTGCTGAGTAAGCCCTCAACTCCACCGAAGATGAATAAATCGCGAGTTACCTAGATCAATGAACCAGCTGGCTAGTCGCTCAAGTTGGGTATAGATAGTCAGCAGAGTGGGACGGAGAAAGAAGCAGCACCAACAGTCAGCTGGAGCGGAGACGGCTGCATGAGGATGCTCTGCCTCGAACGCTTCTACTTCCTTCTCTAAGCTTGTTAACTCCTCCATCCTCATTTCTAAATGACTCTCTATCTTTTCTAGCTTTCTTCATATCGTCCTTTGTTTTCTTAAGTGTTTCGACCTCGTTACGTATTCTATCTCTCTTGTCCCGGACTTCCTTTATGCTTCCTTCTTGTTTATCGAGATGGTCTTTCAACCGATGGTGAGTCATATCCATTTGCTTTCACCTATTTTCCTTCCTAAATCTTATTTGTATCAACCAAGACAGGAGGTAGTCTGTGATAAAGCCAAAGAGCATCCAAGTGTTTCAAATCAAAATTGAAAATCATTTGCTTGATTGCAAAGGTGTTACTGAAACATTTGCCTCATCCAATGAATGGCCCCTACAAACGACAAAGTGAATAAGGTGATGTTCGCCCTCTCTCTAATCACTGTGGAACAGAGCTCATCTTTCTTTCTCCCTCTCCTGAGTTGAGAGACCGTAGTTGAACTGATTCTGGTGAATTGGCTTCGTCTTCGTTCGATCTTTGTTATCTTATTTTCAATCCAAAGGAATGGCGAATTTAGTCTTTCCACTCAAGCGGGAAAGCACTCTCAGTGGGGAAGGTGCTACCTGAGCTGACAGCAGGCAAGGGGGCATCCGATCAAGGTTTCTTCAAGAAGGAGGACCCAAACAAGAGCGTTCGACGATCAATCTCCAGTGTAGCCTTCTCACATCAATGTGATACAGGCTGTGCCATACATCTTAACATGCTAAAAAAGTCAGCGCAAACATCAGGTCCCTTCGACGAGGAAGTAGACTGTCAGTCTTGCTTTGACTCTCAGAGTAGGTCAAGTCGGCAATACGGGACGACTTTCATGGCCCAGAATGAGATGAGGTGTAGACCGGTTTTCGAGACGAGACCAGGAGCAGTTGGTGGAGACCCGGATCCCTCAGTCCGAGCAGTGAGGCATTGGTAGTCAACCGGAGTCGACAGCTATAAGAGTGAAGCTTTCAGTTCTCTTTCTCGTGACATTGAGGTGTGACGTAGGCATCATGTTCCATTGTTGGAGTGTGAGATTGTGTCATGCCTGCTCCTACTGAATAGGATTATCCCCTTGCCTTCTACTCTTCCACGTCAGTCGGTCAGAAGTGCACTGTGAGAGTCTTGACCCCTTGTTGTGACAGTCTTTTTGCAAACCGCCCGATTCCGATCCTCGTAGACGAGATGGGAGGCAGGAAAGAAAGAATAGGTATGACAGGTATAATATTATTTTTTATAGACTAGGTCCAGTTATGCCAAACAAACTGGCCTGTGGTGACTGCTCGATGGAGCCCTTGCCCCACCCTGCACAAGAAACTTTGAGTTCTGTAGGCCAGTCGTCCGGTCAGTAGTTGGGGGTTGTGTCAGTGAAGGGCTGCAAGTAGAGTCCGATAGTTAAGGGAAGAGTGAAGAGGCAAGTAGCGACTTAGGAGTCTAACGGAAGGAAAAAAGCCCAGCTCTACCATAGATTAGGCTAGTAGTCAGACGAGCTGAGCTGCAATAAGTCTACTCGTCGTTGAGTCTTTCCGTAAAAGAGAATAGCAACCCACTTCTCAAATCCAGACGAGGATTCGGTGCCGTCCTAAAACGCTTAGTTTTCAAGATTAATGGCCATCGGTCGTCGCCCTATTGAATTAAGCGGGAGAGGATGTGGTGGTAACCCCCGCTGCTTCGTCTAGAGCCGGGTTAGGAAGACTCACCCTAGCCACTATAGCGACCCCTCCACCAACTCTAGCTAAGAAGCACTCTCCATCCACTTCTCCTTCTCCTTTTCCGTGTGCCAAAAAGCCCGCCCGCGATGACATTGAAGGTTGGTTTAGCCCTACAACTAGTATTGATTGGAGGCCAATCCTCCTATTATTCTTTATGGTGCCCAACCGATTAGCAACATTGCAAAGGCATACTCTTTATTCGTGAGTCAAGACAACTCTGAATTTTGACTAGTTTACTTCATCATAGGGAGGCAGGAAGATATGTGGTGCAAAACACTGGAAACTCAGATGTGGAGGCCTTCTCGATCCTTATTTCAAGTGGAGCCATACGAACATTTTTTCATAGTTGTGGAATAGGAAGGGGAAGAGTAGCTTAGGCTTTATTATTCAAAATAAAATAAAATGAAATTAGTTAGATAATTGTTGAGGAAGAAGAGATCTTAGCGTTACGCCTCTTAGGCCAATTAAGAGATCAGACTGAAAGGCATAGCGCCGTCAAAGGCGTTTGGAGGAAGAGGTGCGTCAAGCTCGTAGCATCGAGAATAGTGCTTACTTTCCTTAAAGCTTCTTTTCTTTGGCTATTAAGGAGCTTTTAAGCCACTCCCTTGCCCAATAGCTCTGAAGCAGGAAAGATTCCGCTCATTAATTATTGAAAATAATACAGATGGAAGACAGGCTTAACCAAAGGCTTATAACCAGTACGCCCCTTAGGCGAGCGTGAACTAGTGGGAAGCCTAACGACTGCTACGGCATATTGATGAATGAGGCCTTCCTCTGCTCTGGTTCACCTCGGTCGAAGTAGGGGTGATTGGGACTTCTTCCGTCAGTTCCGAGATTTGGGTTACCGTGTCAGAACCTAACGGAGAAGCAGATCCTTCACTCAATACAAGGGCTTCCCCATTTAAAGAGGGGTCTAAAACTGGAAAGCCAGGGAAAGGTGGGTTTATAAGGTGGCTTAAATCCAGCGAGGAAAGAGCAACAACGAACCCAATTGAAAGTGGCAAAAGATAGTACAAATTATTCGAAGGGCTGAGAAAACTATTCGAAGGATAACATACATTGGTAGATGAATGGGTTAAAAATGCGGAAGGATAACGGCTGAATGTCTTCGTTGTGACCAATTCCCTGATCTTAGGTCCCTTGAAGACAGTTCCTACTCCCCTTTAGGGAGAACGAAGAGTACTTCGAAGAGAACGAAGGTATTCCTGTCGAGCCCTTTTCTCCGCGTCTTCTATAACCTGATAGAAGCTTGGAGTGCCCATCAACTGCTTGACGAACAACACTGGCTTTGGCCCGATTCCCCAGCATAAGGGGTTTTTCCTTATTTCTTCTTCGTGCGGTATAAAGAAAGGATTGGTAGGCTCGATTGGGCTACTACTAGAACTACTACTTGATGATTCCCCAGCTTTAACAGTAAAATTGTCCAATTGATTAGGGGTGGAGATTGAAACTCGTCCTCGTCCATGGTAAATATGATCTTGGCGGGAACTCTGTGGCACAACTATCGAATCCTTGTTCGAGACCATAGGAGCAGGAGGGGTGTAACTATGACGAGAAACAACCTGGTTAATGGCTTTCATAAAAGGGATCATGTTGGATATAAAATTCTAGAACATTCTGCTTATTCCATTAAGGAAAAGACGGGATGGAGTATGGCCCCGGGGTCTCCGGGAAACTACATGGGAATTTTTAGGCATAAAAGGATGGTGAGGGTATTGCTTATTTAAGATAAATCTTGTCCTGCCATTTCAGACGTTAGGCTAGAGAGCAGCTCCCCTACAAAAAAAGACGATTCCTCGCAATCGCTAATAAACCTGGTCTCTACTATTCAAAGTTCTCTCTCTTCATTGATTTCTTTCGTTCCCACTGAAAGAGTCAGAGAAGTGGACAAATGCTACTAGTCTTTTCGACGAATCACCTGTTGGAGGAATAAGCGCTGTTAGGAGTAGCACGTAGCACTATGACTTTCATTTTTGAAGAATGGGTTGTTTGCAGGACAAATAGCGTATATAAGATCGGATGCAGACGCTTTTGGGACATGAAACTGCCATTTCGCCTAGCTAGTACAATCTTGATGCCGAGACGTTATTCGAAACTAGGGCTTGGAACTGGTAGTGTCAAAGAGGCGATTCTCAACGCATCTGAGAAGGCAAGTTGATTCCTTTGGGTACTTGACTCCCTTGGCTACTTTACTATGCTATTCTTCGCAGTTTCCTACCTGGACTATTGGGATCTTTCCATTCGAGAAAGAGATGTACGAATAAAGGATTCCAGAAGAAGACTCGACCGGACGGGAGAGGTTGTTTAAGAATCGAGATAGGCACTGTGAAAGAAAGAGTGAGATAGACGTCTAAGATAAAGTGCTAGCCAGCAAGCTTTAGCCATGAATCCGATCGGGGAGCATCTAAATAGTTCCACGCAATGACATTTGAGGAATCCAGGGACAACTACTTTACTTCTATTGGCTCTAAGCCTAGTTCTTCCAAGCAAGAAAGGTAGGCGCAGAAGGTCTTTCATTCAATTCAAAGCAGTCGATTGAAGCGGTAAAGGTGGGAAGGTCTTATCTGATAAAGATCCTGTTAAGACGATTTCGCTTTCGGGAAAGAATACAGACTTCCTTACTTATTGTTAGGGACTTCGTGACCCAGCGGAAAGCAAGGAAATGGCAATGGCGCCTACAGAGCGTACCATCGACGGTACGAAAGGAAGAAAGTCATAGAGTCATATTCATGTGCACAACCTCTTTCAAAGAACCTATGAATGTGCAGTGGAATCCCGTTCGTATTCTTCCTCAAATATGTTACATAGGTGTATGCGCATACACCTGATCTACGAACACCATCGCTCAAACACAAAGAAGGGGTTTCTGCGTTTTTAACTAACGCCTTAAGAATACGATACCGCAATCTGGAAACAAAAGTTTAGGATCCCCACTCAATGAACTGCACTACCGACTCATCGGGGACTAATACAAGACCAAAAAGTTAGAAAGGCCCGGGTGGGGTGCACCACCTGAGCGAAGAAAGTCATTCCTTGATGCGGGAGAGGTACAAAAACTCAAAAAAAAAAGCAGTAAACCTTCTATTCTAGGATTATCCGCTACGGCAAATGCGGATACAACCCTAACCCCTTAGCCTCTCTCTCCGAACTAACTTACCGACATTAGCATTAGGCCAGATGGCTTAGAACATCTCCCAATGGAGATACAACCGCATACACATACCCTCGCTCCATGAAAAAAGGAAAATAAGTCCTGGCTGCAGGTTACGAGGGAAACTAACTCAATACAAAAGGAGGAAATGTATCTCAGCCGACTAAAGGGTATGGGAATGCCACATTCACTCGCTACATAGACCGGGGGGATGAAGATGGAGATTCATTAAGGGAGCTTTCTTCCTTAGTTGAGGCAGAAGAGAAAGAAGGAAGCTATATCACTATAAAGAAGGCAGTCCCAAAAGCAAGAAAGAAGGATAGGAGATCAATTTCACGAAAGGCATTGAAACTTCTCCGACTAAGCGCTACGGAAATAGTCCTCCACCTGCCAAAACCTACACTCGCTCTCATTCCTTACCCTACTCTTATTCTAAATAAAAGAATCAAGGAAAAGGAAAGCCTGAAGGCAGAATAGTCTAAGTGCTTCTCTTACTGAATCAGATATAACTCCGGAGTCTAATCAGTTGGCTAAGATCCCATACGGATAGATATGATGTACATTTTTTGATTTTTCCGCCTTTATCTAAAGCAAGATGATTAGGCGGAAATTCTTTCATTTAGGGCCCGGTAGCTATAGCAAAGGAAGAAGCAGTTCTTGCTCAAGTTAAAGAAGTTTACTCTTTTGGAAGGTCGTATTAGAAGTAGTTGATCCAGTCTTCCTTAGGGAGTTGAGTGGAGGAAGAATCCTGTTCTAGAAAAAGGCCAGCGAGGAATTATCCATTTCCAATCCTCTTACTTAGGAAGCGATTGAATCACAAAAGTCTTCCATCTCGGAATTGCTGCTTGAAAGAATTTCGTAGGGGCGTAGCGAAAGCATCAAATCCGAAGAACTTTCGAGATGCATGAAAATACATTCATTGATTTCGATTTCGAGATAGCCCGTCCGGGCTTAAGCGAGGGAAGGAACCCAGGGTAAGACCAATAGACTTGAATGAGTCTGGTTCGGTAGCGTGCTATGGTATCAGTAGCAAAGGAGCAAAGGAAGAAGCAGTGAACTCGTCTTTCTTTTATTCTTTAACCCGTAGGCGAGTGAAGTGACTTCCAGGGTTTGGCAAAGCTATTTAGCAAGTCCACAGTGCTATCGAATCAGAAAGTCAGAAGAGCCGCAAATCATCTATCTTTCACAAGCAATAGAGGTGCGGAGCGGAGATTAGCGCTTTGTTTAAGAGTGCAAATTAGCCCGACTAAGGCCGACTTAAAAGCGGCTCTTAGCATAAAGGCTATTCTTCCTTCTTTCGGAGGGCCCTCGCTCTAAAGGGGCAGCTTGATGGCTGCTATCCTGCTCTGTCTGAGAGAATTGGAATGGAATTGGCGTGGTTCGCTAGCTCTTTCTTTTTAGACGAATTCATTCCGAATAAAGGAAGGCGGTCGTGATAGGGAAAGGCCTTGCCTTATTACCAGGAAAGAGAAAATGGGCCAAATCGCCTGCGTTAGAAGAAGCTCTTAGGGAATCGATCTAGACTAGATGAGATGCCGGTGCCATTCAACTAGCTGCCAGAACGAGTTCAAGAGATGAGGATCCAATCTCTTGTTGAGGAAGCAACTAATGTTGCAGGAATGGGACTGAGAGAGCTAGCCCTGATTCCATCTTCATTGACCGAGTAGCTGGACAAAGAACAAAGGAACGGGACCAATCTCACCAATGGGGAGAAGACTTGCTGTCATCCCAGAAAGTAAGAAAGGAGCGGAACAGAGCATTCAAGATCGAAAGCGATGATCGGTTACCATGACGTGACACGCTATCGACACCATTCAAAGAGAGATTGATGGGAAGATCGAAACTTCCATAGCCTGAACTGATCAAGTCTGATCCTCTTTCTTGATGTTCCTTCACAGACCAATCATGTAACCTGATCTTATTACGACGTCTCTTTCTTGTCTTGATTGAATACATCATTGAAACAATCATGCGAGAGGTCTACTACGTCAATTGCGTAACGAGTTGGACAGAGAGACGCAGGAACGGCACCATGTGAGATTCTCATCCCGACTCGTTCGATTAATGGTGTTGCTGTCTTTCACAACAGGAGAGAATACTTCATTGAAGTCCACACCCTCTCTCTGACTATAGCCCTTTGCAACCAAGCGTGCGAGGAATTATTGATTCAAAGGCTACGCTCCTGAAGGCCTTTGAAACTATCTCAAATAGGGTTAACGCAGAGACCGCTGAAACTCGTGTTTGAATGCCCGCCGTACTGTACTGCTGCATGTAGTAAGGACTTTGCCGGGTGTAATGGAAGACATTGATAGAGGCATATTCATATGTTATCCCAATAGTCACGATCTTCATCGCCTCTGTTAGGAATAGCAGGCAATCTCAGATCAGGATAAGGATTCGCAGGCGAGACAGAGATTGAATTCACATTTTATCAGAAGTGCTGGGATATAGTGAAATCTGATCTTTGGGGGGCAGTGAAATACATCTCTAATGGGGGCCAGCCTTGTCAGAGAAATCAACCATACCTTCATTTGTCTAATCCCTAAATTTAAGAATGCTGTGGAACTTGGTGATTTCAGGCCTATTGCTTGTAGCAATGTTCTCTACAAGATCATCTCAAAAATGCTTTCTAGGAGACTGCAAGCTGTTATTGGTGAACTGATTACCATTAACAGTTTTCATTAAAGGTAGGCATATCACAGATAGCATTCTCGTAGCCCATGAACTTTTAAGAGGGTTTCATTTGGCAAGTGGGGCAAGGAAGGCTTGTTTGAAAGTTGATCTAAAGAAAGCTTATGACAGCGTTAACAGAGAATGTCTTTGGCATGCCCTGAAATGTATGGGTTTCAATGAAACCTGGATAAGGTGGATGAAGCTTTGTGTGGGTTCCCCTTCTTTCTCTATTTTTGTTAACCCTCAGGATTTCTTATTTGTAATAGAGGTTTGAGACAAGGAGACCCATTGTCTCCCTATCTTTTAACTATTGTTATGGAGGTTTTCTCTGTTCTCCTAGAATTTGAAGTGGCCAAAGGAAAGATTGACTTGTTTAGAACTGGCTCCCAAGAGAGGGTTTCTCACCTTATTTTGGCGGATGATCTGCTTGTTTTTTGTATGTAAAGGTGAAGTTCATTCTCTTCTTGCTTTGGAAGGTTTATTTGCTAAGTTTACTGTGTGGTCAGGCCTTGCTTATTAGCAAAGAAAAAAGTAACTAGTTTTTGAGCCGTTCATGCCCTAATAGGCACAGCCTATGCAATTCTTTGGGAGTGGTATAAGGTGGGTAAATTTGCCTATACGATATTTGGGACTACCTCTGCTTGATAAAAAGTTGAAGCACAGTAACTGTTCAGCTCTTATTGAGTCTATTAGAGATAGAGTTGACTGTTGGAAATCCAAGTTCCTGTCTTTTGCTGGCAGATTGGAGTTAATTAGATCTGTCCTGTATAGTATCCAGTACTTTTAGCAGCCTTCCTTCTAGATACACTCTGAAGACTATGGAAAGTATCCTTAGCTGCTTTCTTTGGAAGGGGTCTATACACTCGATCAGTTGGGCTAAGCTTTGTAGGACAAAGGAGGAGGGAGGCCTGGGGCTCCGCAAACTATCCGACATCAATGAAGCTTCAAGTCTGAAATGACTCTGGAATCTTATTACTAACAGAAAGTCTATTTGGGCTTTATGGATACAGGGCAAGTATGTTAAGGGGGAAAACTTCTGGAGTCTCATTGAAAAGCCTTCTGACTCTTCGGTTTGGAAGGCTATACTAAGAAGCAGGGAACAGGCTTTCAAGGGTATCCAATATTGGATAGGAGATGGAAACTATACAAGCTTTGGGCATTCCCATGGACTGATAAAGGTAGACCTATGGATTTCCTTGGATGGTCTGATATGGCTTCTATAGGTTACCCCAGTGCTAAAGTTAGTTCATTTCTATCTAATGGTGCTTGGAATCTACCCTCAGTGTCCTCGGCTTTAGCTAACGAAATGTGGGACTCCATCAGTAGTAGTTTCATATCTCGGCACGAGATATTCATACAATCGGACCGGAAAGGGACCCGACCGACGGATTCGTGGTACTGAAAACCTAATTAGAGGAGAAGGTAGTTGACTGGCAGACCCCTTCACGTACGTTAGCCAAAGGCCCCTATCAACTCAATCTGGAAAGGGACCGTGAACTTCGGCGAAACAAACGCCCCGTACGACCGGCGGGTAGGGGAGTTCCCGCTGCGGTGCTCTTCCCGGCCGTCACCCTGTCCTTCCTATCTCGCTCGTACCTTCAATCCAAATAATCGAAGAATAGATAAAATTTTTGGCTGGGAGGTGCGGTAGACCGAAGACCTTCTGAATCAGCGTGAAGGTGACATGAAGCTCCTTGCCCATTGAGTGAAAGCATCCATCCCTGTAAGGGAGATTCAACGACCCCACTACCTGCGGGAACTTTCGCCAGCCCCAGGCAGCTACTGATCTTTCGGAGCCTAAGAGTGGGCTCCATTACCTTTTCGCAATCTTCGGCTTGCCTTTATGGTTTGCTTGAAGCAAGAACCATTTTTGAGTGAAGAGTTTCACTCTTTTCTCTTACGTCCGGTCGTCGTTAGCCTGTCTAACCAAGAACAGGCCCTCAACCAAAGTCGAACGTGTACCACAACATCAACCATATTTCTTACTCCACGAAGCTCAATAGCTATGGCGTTCGTAAACAATCATACGCACGGAATAGGCGACCATACTTATTGAAAAGATGTAGTAGGTCTTTCCTATCCGGCCTGAAACAAAGAGCAGGCGGATCTATAAAAGCTGACAATGGTAAAGAGAAATCCATTTTAGCGAGAGTATACCATTCGTCATACTTGCAACAAGAGCTAAGCCAATGCTTAAGCTCCCAGCTTTCTACTAGTCTGAGAACATCTTCGTCTAACTTCTCCTGAAGATCATTAGCCATTTATTTTTTGATCCCAATCAGGAGCGCTTCACTCGATGAGCATCCACCAACCCAATATTTAGGGATTCCCCACACATTGGTAACGTAACCAGGCAGTGACGGAACATGAAAGAGACGCTCAACTCACAGGGACTAGATAGGGAACTCGTTATCCTATCTTGAAAACTGGTGTCGTTAAAGCGCAGTAACGAGAGTTAGATAACAAGATACCCGATACTAACGATTTCAAGTAGCACAATTAGCCGTAGAATAGAACTCTGATCGTAGAGCACTGAAGGCTACGCTTGCTCGAACATCCAACTCAAAACCTGCCCGCTTGCTTGCGAACAACAACTACCAGTTTACAGACCAGCTTCGGCTACCCTATCTTGAATTCCAGTTCCCTACTGAACAACTACAACTACTGAAACTAATCTACCTAGCTCAAGTTCCCATACCGTAGCTCAAGTTTACCCTTGCTTGCAAGGAACCTGTCATCCACCTAAAGATAGCCAAAACTAAGGGCGTTAAGCACTACTTGCTTGTTAAAGGATTTCCAGTAGCTAACCGTAGACGCTAACTCGTATGCCGTTGCCTAGCCCGCTTAGCTACATGGCCCGTGTATCGCTCGTCCCATATTAGGGTGCCTCTGAAAGAGGCCATGTGTCTAAAGCAAAAAGGTATTATAGCGCTAGTAAATAAGGTCGTTTTGCTTCTTGTTAGAGACTAGCTTCTACTGCGTAGCCTTTACTATATTCTTTCTGAATAGCGGCCCTGGTTTAGCTCCCGTTTTGCTTTAGCTACGAACAAGAACTCAGGGCTCAAACCGCCAACTCCAGCTTGGCTTTCTTCTGGCTCGCTTTTCGCCCTCTAGCGAGCTACCTCTCTTCATCTCCTTCCTATTCAAAGCCAGGTTGTCAGCCGGGCTTCAGTCTGGGCTTCTTCTTTGCTCTAAACTCGATGCCTAAGTCAAGCTTGTCCATAGAAGGAGCTCCGCTAAGCGACTAGTTTACTGTTGAGAGGTAGCGAAGAGGACAGATAGGCTAAAGAGAGGTTAGCGCTAGCTAGTGTTAGAGAGCTTGCTGGATGAGAGCACTATAAAATATTTTTATATCGAAAGCATAGACGATAGATAGAGCTGCAAGGTAAGACACTACTGAAATGAAGCTATTTATTGTACCCCTTAATTACCTTACTGAAATTGACATAGGGAGACCTGTGATTTAGAAGTGGTGTAGGTTGGTTATTGATAACAATAACAGCCGTATGAAAAGCTTATGCCCAAAGAGATATGGGAATCCGGAATGAAAAAGTATGGAAAGGCCCGTCTCAGTGATATGGCGATGCTTGCGCTCACTGAGACCATTCTGCTCTGAAGTGTAAGGGCAGGAGAATTTTTGTTGAATTCCATGCTGCACACAATACTCATTAAAGCTGTTAGAAGTAAACTCTCAACCTTCTTAAAAAATCCAAAATTGGATTTCGTGGAGAAAATGGTAGTTTGGTGTGCTTCCCCAGTTGACAACCAGGAAAAATATGACTGGGTGAAGCATTATTACAATAGACTTTCAAGGACCCTGTAGACACGTCACTCCTAATGGTAGTAAAGCTTGCATGAGCAAGGCGCAAATGCCAGGTACGCGGAGAAGCTGAGGAAGAAGAAGACACTCGAGTGTGATGAGCTTGACCAACTGAAGCAGAGAGGAAGTAGAGATTGCCTTTCCGATAGCGAGTAGACGCCCTGATCGGAGATCCTTCACAAGGACTTCACTACACTACTAGTTATGGAGCGGATTCGGGCCAGACGGAACAAGCCTTTTAGAACCTAGTACTGCAGCTGGATTGAACCCCGGCCCCAAGGGGTCGGAAGCCCCCATTTCCCTACGCTATATAATTAAAGTTATCACGCTCTTCCGAAAAGAGGAGCTTTTGGTCTTGACTTCAGACCCCAAAAAAACTCCGTTTATTAGTATACTAAGGATGACCCATATAGAGAAAGGGCCCGTGCTGGTACCGTACCATTGAAGAGTGAAATCCCGCCCCTGATCATGCCTCGAAGAAGGCAATTCACGAGGAGCTCAGACATTCAGACACACACAAACACAAACATGACAACCGGGGCACGTTGCTAAGGATGGGCTCCTGCTTTGACTATAGAATAGATGAGCGTGACACATGCCATGATCAGAAACGAAAAGAGAATGAATCGAGACCGACAGCAATAGCTGGAATTGTCACTTTATGGAATTGTTTTGCTTTCTATGGATTCCCCAGAGGGGGAGAGACCCCAGTCAGCGACACAGAAATGGTTGAATCAGAGTTCTGGAGATTGGATTGGTGCCATGTATGTCTTTCCCTTCTGGCTCTCACCGGTAGACCACCCCGCCCTATCACATGCCAATGAAAAAGAACCTAAAGCAAGGTGCTTTCTCGGGCTAACCTTCTTTCTATTTGTTGGTGGGACATTTCCACGAGATCCTTGCCCCTTTGTTTTGGTTGAGCGCTTCGTCTCACTTAGAGTGCTGTCTGTCATACAGTTCCGCTCTTCTCTTCGCTGCTTGAATGCGCCAGGCATGCCGGCCGAGCTTTCGTGCGAGACGCTAGGAGCACAGGACAAGTGAGGTGGAGGGCAGAGCGCCGCTCCCCTCCTTTTGCTTTTTGTAATGCACTGTGATGTGGGTAGGTCTGTCTTCACACGGCCTCCTCTTGCTTCGGTCTTTTTAATTTCTAATGTTCTGGAGTACTAACAAAGGGAGGAGCTCAGTTTCATCATAATTGGGAGCTTCACTGCCTTCGTGCACGGCGGTGGGCAGTACCGGAAGTGCGTGAATGACCCTAAAGTCGAGAGATTATGTGCGACCCCCCCAAAAAAAAACTCTCATGTCTAATTTGCGGGCTCCCGACCAATGCCCTAATTTATGCTAGGGTTCTCGCGAGGGGCATATCAACAAAGGTAGGCCTAGGCCTAAGGGATTAGATTAAGCCTGGTGCAGTAGCCCCATTGCTTCATGAGCGGTAAACAAAACAGCCACCACTCACTCGCATGTTGAGCTAAATCCTTGGGACTAGTCCTTATTTGGTAAGTCGGTCGGGCACAAAGGCCCTAATCCTAGTTTTTAAGTCGGCAAATGGGATTGGAGCCGGCGCCTACTCGGCTCTGCTTTCCCGTTTGGTTTTTCTAGCCGGGATAGGATAGGTTACACCGGTCCTGGACAACTGAGCAGCTCGCGCTTGACCATCGAGTTAGCGGCGCGGATCCCGTCGCCGAGCATGAAGCAGAACCATCTCAGCACACCGAGCGGCGCAAAGCGAGCATTAAGGAAAGACGAGCGGAAAGTCAAGCCCCTTGCCCAGCACTGAGAGAGCGGGACCTAGGAGTTGAGCTAGCACCGACCGAACAGGGCGGGCAGTAACCGAAGAGCGGAGGATGGCACCGCACCAAGCTTCGAGGGAAAGACTGGCCGCTGAAGCCCCTCACCGGGTTACCTTACCTGGAAGTGACGGGATAGAGTCCCCCATTTGACGAAGTCAATCGACGTATAGGAAATTATTGAAGCTTTTATGGCACGGAAAATGACCCCCTTCTAGTCAATGCTTGTGACCTCAGAGTCTATAGCCATGTTATTCTCATGGAGGATCTTCCCTTCCACTCTTTGACCTCCTCTCAGCCCACTTCCGAGCTTGCTCATCAAAGAAGGGCCCTGCGTTGTCCCTTGGTGAGGATGTCGGAAATCTGATCCTAAAAAACTATGTAAGGAGTCCTTATGATGCTTGCCACCACTTTCTTTCTTACATAATGCGACCTCTAGATGTTTGGCTCGCGAGTCTTTCACCGTCTCAGAGGCGGCTCTCGATGCTCAAAATAGATTTCCTCCCTCTTTGCCCACACGACGATCCCCAGCTGTAGTGGGAATCGCCGCCCTATACTTAGCGAAAGAACTTGATTTCTACTTTCTTTTGCCCCCTCTCCTATACCTGGCTGCAGCTTCTTGCTCTTCCACGATATAGGGCCGTCTCCAATTTCCAGTGATGGATTTCCTGTCAAGCGCATCTCCGTCTCCTGTCATCTGAAGGGAACTGGAAGATGGGAAAAGAAGACCTTTTCCAGGTGAACCCTAAATATATCTTAATCTTATGTATGCGGCATCGTTATGTATCCTTCGTTCTTGGCTTCTGCATGAATTTACTCACGACTCCAACAACAAACATAGGCAATGTCGGGTCGTGTGATGGTTATATAGACTATACTCAAAACCATGCTGCTGAACTGAGACACATCTTAAATAAACTAGCCGTCCTCTGAAGTGAGTCTATGCCTCTGTTCTATAGGAGACTCACAAGGCGGTTGGGCGAGGTGCATAACGAAAGGAAAAGAAGTTTACCACATTGGAAGGGACTACTGGTAATCTATGATAAGGGCTTTAACCAGGCTTCTTCCTTCAGATATATTAGGCGTTAAGACGATCACAATCTATGGAGACAAACAAACGAGGAGGACAGGCAAGCAGAGATGAAAGTAGAGAGCTAACCTAAACACAGGAAAAGATCCATTGTGCCGAGGGGATTCGGGGAGGGAATGGTAGGAATAAGTACAAATAGTGAGTGCCACGTAGTAAAGAACGATAAGACGTATTTCTATTTCAGACGGGACGAGAACCAATTAGCATTAAGCAAGAGGCAGGGGAAAGAGCAGGATTAGTAGGTTTTTTCTTGCGGGCGAAGAGGAGAAATGTGAAAGAAGAGCTAACCGGAAAACACAGACAAGTGATTTCAAACCAACATCGAAAAAAGAAGAATTGCAAGAAGGGGATTTGATCAAAGCAAAGGGCAAAGGCATTCGCAAACTAACTGATCTAGAACAGAAATCACATCCGCGAGAGAAGAAGCAAGAGCCGGAACAACAGCCGCAGCCTCCCATGTGGCGCACCCGGAACAGCATCCATTAAAAGAAAGCGGAGCTGCTATGGGCGTCTTTGATTGGATGAAGGCAGATAACTATAGAAAGTGTGCAGTGAGGGAGGGAAGACGAAATCACTGGCGAGAGAGCCTACTAGACTAGACTGATCGCCGCATCAAGTAGGGATGAGGTTTTTATTCCTGGTCGAACATAAAAGGAAAGTTGACTAATCTCGACGGTGCGAGCCGAGATTGTTCCAAACCTTGCTCCATCTCACATTTAGTCTATCCCTCTTTCCCGGAACCAACTAGATGGATTGGGTACTCGAAGCTTCATCACTCGCTGTAGAGCAGATATCCGTAGCCGAGCAGATGAGAGAGAAGGAAGCTTTGCGAGATTTTGAGTATGACCCCAAAAAAGTCTAGACTTAAGAACGGTGGTGATAGTTCAGTTGTCGAAGAAAAATGTCTCATCCCGATGAACCTTTATTCGCACTTTATATCGCTAACCCGTGGCGGACAGAGCTAACAAGTGACGGGAAAGGTACCTCCACATTTCTAACCTCGGGAGAGGAGGACATTGATCGAGCTTTTCCATGCCTAATCCCAGTTTCGGTTAAAGACCCTGCTACGGATCTATACCAAGCCCGTTACGCTATAATTCATTGAGGTTGATCCCGAAGTTGTGGTCTATCCCTACGCAGTAGTCTCTATTTATTCACCCCAAGAATGAACTATCCTTTGTTTCACGGGATGGATTTCATTAACACGGATAGACCAGAAATGGTCTTCGCAAGCATACCGCTTTCTGTTCAAGAATCGGTAGCGGTTTTAAGGGAGACTACCGAGCTCCACGATACGCGCCTATCATCTCTATGCGAATTCTGACCTTAGCTTTTCTTTCAAAAGTGGAAATGTTACCTTGTCAATCTCTGGCAATATTATTTTCATTTTTGGTCTCAACCACACAGGATTCATATAAACCAATTATCGAACTATTCCTTCTATTTTCTGGGTTATCTTTCAAGTGTACTAAGAAATCCTTTGGTGGTAAGGAATCAAATGTTGGAGAATTCATTTCTAATAGAAACTGGTATTAAGAAATTCGATACCATAGTCCCAGTTATTCCTCTCATTGGATCATTGTCTAAAGCTAAATTTTGTACCGTATCGGGACATCCTATTAGTAAGCCGATCTGGACCGATTTATCAGATTGTGATATTATTGATCGATTTGGTCGGATATGTAGAAATCTTTCTCATTATCATAGTGGATCCTCCGAAAAACGGAGTTTGTATCGAATAAAGTATATACTTAGACTTTCGTGTGCTAGAACTTTAGCTCGTAAACATAAGAGTACGGTACGCTCTTTT